AGCTAAAGTAGTGATAAATCCTGTTAATAAAACGGGTCCTATAGACAGCCCATCTATTCCTAATTTCCAACGGAAATCAAAAAAATTGATCCATTTATAGTCCTCTACTAGTTGGATTAATGGATCGTCCAATTGGAAATGATAACAGAATGCATAGGTTGTTAGAAGAAGTTCTAACATACATATACATATAGTATACCACTTCATTACCCTATTTCCTTTATGGGGAAGAAAGAAAATTAAGGAACCCGCAAATATTGGTAAAACTACAATTATTGTTAACCAAGGAAATTTGTTCGTGGTAAAGACAAGATACACTTGGACCAGAAAAACCTGTGCTCAAAAATAATCTATTTTTGAGCACAGGTTTTTGCGGTAAAAAAAATGGACTCAAGTAGGGGTTTCTGTAACGTATTAATAAGCTATACCCATGCTGCGGGTTGTTTCATGCCATAAATAAACTCGAACACTCAAGAAATCTGTTGGGCAGGCGGATTCACATCTCTTACAACCGACACAATCCTCTGTTCTTGGAGCAGAAGCTATTTGTTTAGCTTTACATCCGTCCCAAGGTATCATTTCTAAAACATCCGTAGGACAGGCTCGGACACATTGAGTACACCCGATACATGTATCATAAATCTTTACTGAATGCGACATTGGGTCTATCTATTTTTGAACGTGATAAAGTTTCAATCTAGTAAATTGATAAATGAATTATATATTTAAATACTAGATGAATCGATGAGTTCCCCGTTTTTTCTCTATTTCTGGATTGACAGTGCCAAAATACTTTGATTTCTTATCTTTGTGATAACATGATCATATCTTACATGGCAGACATGCTAATTTAAATTAATTTATGAAAATGATAATGTGATAATTTATATTATAATATTACTTATTCAATAAATTTGATTGATTTATACGAGTTGATTTTCTGTTACGATAAATTGATGAAACAATAGCGAGTCCAATAGCGGCTTCAGCAGCTGCAATAGCTATAACAAAAATAGAAAAAATGGATCCTTTTAGTTGACGACTATCAAAAAAATCAGAAAATGTTACAAAATTGAGATTAACCGCATTTAATATAAGTTCAAGACACATAAGAGCCCTAACCATATTTCGACTTGTAATCAATCCATATAGACCAATAGAAAATAAATAAGCACTCAAAAAAAGTACCTGTTCGAGCATCATTAACCAACTCCTTATAAATCTCGATTCATTTCAATATGAACAACAATTTAACCAATTGGATTGACTAGAATATAATGAGTAATGCAACAAAGTAATATATTGGGAATAGATTGAACTAATAAATATAAATAATTTCTATTTTATATACAAAGTCAAATAGAAAAAAGGAAAGACATGTGATAGCTCATAACAAGGGTTTTCCAGTTATAAAGAGTTATTATTGACGAGCTACAGCAATTGCGCCGATTAACGCAACTAAAAGAATTATTGAAATAAATTCAAACGGAAGAAAAAAATCTGTTGATAAATGAATCCCAATTTGTTGACTATTACTTATCAGATCTTGCTCTACAATCTGGTTTGCTTTTGTAGTCCAAATAATCCCGTACCATGACGTATCTGAAATAGTAGTAATTAGTGAAACAAAAAGACTTGTACAGACCACGGAAGTTACTCCATCTCCCACGGTCCAAAGACGGAAATCTTTGGAATATTCTGAATCATTTATGAACATCACAGCAAAAATGATTAAAACATTTATGGCTCCTACGTAAATAAGGAGCTGCGCAGCAGCTACAAAATGGGAATTCGATAGAATATAGAATAACGATATACAAACAAAAACAAATCCCAATGAAAAGGCAGAATAAATGGGATTGGCAAGTAATACTACTCCCAGACCCCCTAATATAAGACCTAATCCCAGAAAGACTAAAAGAAAATCATGTATTAGTCCAGGTAAATCCATTATATATAAGAGATAAATAAATCAAAATCTTGCATAACTTTATTGACCCGGTCAGGAAAAAAGAAGTAACTCCACTTTTTTCTATTTTATAATAGTTCTTAATTATTCAATTTGAAAAATTCCATTTTCATGGATATGGATTGATGTAGATGTAGTTATTGGCCTAATCTCTCGAAGGAGTAATTTGAATCTATATATTTTCAAATCATCAATTTTCAAATCATCAATCATCAATATAGACTATAGAAAAGAAATATATTTTTCATATTAATATAAATTAAAACACAATTCTCGCCGCCTAATCCTAATCAATATATAATAATTATGAATATAATTGTAATTATTCACCAAACAAAAACCTTCATTCTTTTAGATCAAAATGAGTTCTTAAGTTTTTATTTCAGGCAAATTTAAAATTGTTCGAATTGTGTAATCGTCAATTATTGACATTGGTAACCGACCCAAAGCAATTTGATTATAATTCAATTCGTGACGATCATAAGTAGAAAGTTCATATTCTTCAGTCATTGATAAACAATTTGTTGGACA